CAAGCATGCCCCCATCGTCTAGTGGTTCAGGACATCTCTCTTTCAAGGAGGCAGCGGGGATTCGAATTCCCCTGGGGGTAGGGTACTACGAAAGGAAGTTGATCATGGATTATCAATAGGTCGAGAATTGATTTGTCCGGGGTCGATGCCCGAGCGGTTAATGGGGACGGACTGTAAATTCGTTGGCAATATGTCTACGCTGGTTCAAATCCAGCTCGGCCCAATAATTCGCTAATCCAAGATGAAATTAGATAACCCATTTGTTTTCCAGAAATGCCTGATACACCTGATACAGAAGAATCACAAAAATAAAACTTTCTGATATATCCCTACTTTTATTTATTTGTTCTCAAAAATTATGATCTTCTTAATGATCTAGATTCCTATCAGGATCTGTAAGTATAAAGTCTAAGGAAAAGAGTAAAGAACAAAAAAGACTCTTTTTGTTCATTGAAAGATTGAAATCGATTTGGCAATAACAAAAGGATTACTTATTAATTCATGTCATGTCACTCTTTACTAAAGCAAAGCATGGGATATCAATATATCACCCGCGTCCCGGTTACAGCAGGATGATTAACGGAGATCATAAGAATATATATTCTATACACCTTATTTCCTTGGGATTGTAGTTCAATTGGTCAGAGCACCGCCCTGTCAAGGCGGAAGCTGCGGGTTCGAGCCCCGTCAGTCCCGGCGGACCCAATAAATACTCAATTCATCTCTCTTTTTCTTTTCTATGAAAAGGGAGATGAAAAGGGAGACAAGGAGCAGAATTTTATTCCCAACGAAGATCTTGATTTATTATTTTCTTTTCATTTCGCATTTCTCATCAAACAAATCGGGAAATTTCCATTATTTCAACTAGTACCGATTGGTGCGAGAGAGGCATATGTAGATCAGTACAAGTCTTGGTAGCATCATATTCATAATTCCAAGAATACCATAACCATACTGGGTCTGACTTTTTCACTTGCTCCTGATCCGTCTAATGGTATAGAATACCATATGTTTCTGGGGAGCACATACACAAATGGAATTCCTTTCTTTTCTTGTACAATACGATAAAAAATGAATGTAACATAGTTATACTGAGAGAATACTTTTCATATTCAAATTTAACCTATTTCCTTTTCCGATTCCGGTCGTGTGTAATCTCAATTACGAATTTGAATTTGACACAATTTATCTCATTCAAATTGCACACTGAACTTTTGATATATGCGTCCCACCAGTACTAATCCAAAGAAAGAGGATATTAATAAAAGAAAAATCAAATAAGGATACTGTCCCTCTTATCAAGAGAATGAAGAATCTTTTTTCCTTCCTAAGGTAAAGGTCCCACCGAAGACAGAACAAACAGTGCATTTGATGGAATATTAGATCTTTTATATTTTATAACGGGACTCATCTTTATCACACTTCTTTGTCTTCCAAGAAAATTAGATCATTAAAAAAAAAAACGGGGTTTAGAACCTCACTCCGTCCTTTTTTCCATTTCATTTCGATTGTTTGGTTGGGTTTGTAAGCAATGGAAGTGGAAACACGGTTAGATGATACTTCATCAGATGATTGTACCCGGAAGGCGGTAGGTTATAGAAAAGAATGAAAAAAAAAAGCAAAATAAAGGAATTTGTGATTGGATTAGAAATCTAATTTTTGATTCGGTATGGATAAAAGATCTTCCTATGTTATACTATTCAATTCTCGAGGATGAATCGATTTGATAGCTCAGATATTGATTGTTATTCATGATATTGAGCCGATTCAATATCATCGAGATGTAATTCATCCCATTGAATTTACAGGCGAAAGATTTATCATCTCTATGGGCTCTATGGGATTAAATCCCGAGTTATTGCGAAGTAAAAAAAAAACGAAAGATTAGATTATGGAAGTAAATATTCTTGCATTTATTGCTACTGCACTGTTCATTCTAGTTCCTACTGCTTTTTTACTTATCATATACGTAAAAACAGTCAGTCAAAATAATTAATTTGAATAAATTTGAATGAAACTTGACTTCGTAGTTCTTATCAATGATTGAAGAAATGAAATCAAAAATAAGAAGGATTCCCATTTTGCGTCTTAAATGAAATGAGCGGACTAGAATCAGCAGTATTCTATGAGATTGGATAGTATGGTAGAAAGAAATAGATGACTCTTTCTACCATACTATTTATTTTATTTTTATTAGTGTTATTTAATCTATAAAGGTGTACTCTATAAAGATAGAGGCTTAATATAGATCAATCTAAAATCAAATATGTCTCTTCATCCATCATATATGTTGATATCAATTACATATATGTAATGTATATAGCACTCCAATTCTATTTATTTGCTTCATCTATTTGATTGGTATTGATTCCAATCAATTTGAAAAAAAAAAAGAAATAAAAAAGGATCCGTTGTTCCTGATTGCCCCATATATAATTCTGGTAAGAGCGGGTTCATCGAAATAGAAAGCTTAGGGAGAATTTTGTTGGAAGAAATTTTC